AAATTCTTTTTTTTTTATATATAAAAATTATTAAAAATGGGTTTAAAACTAATTAAGTTAAAATTTGTATGCTTATATATACATGTATGCGCATATATATATAAATATTTATATTATTATTATTTATTTATTTATTTTAAATATTTATATTATTAATTAATTAATTAATTAAATTATAATTTAAATATATATATATAATTTAATTAATTAAATTAAATTATTTATATATATATTAATTTAATAATATATAAATTTAGCTTATATATTAATCTAATTACACAATATTTCTTTATTTAAATGAACTGTATTAGGATTATCATGAAATATACTTTTAATATAATATTATAAGAAAAAAAATAAGAGAAATATTAAAAATTTATTAATTTCTATTATACATTTAATATAAAAAAAAAAAAAAAAAAATCTATATTTAAAATTCTAATAATAAATAAAATTTTTATGTTTTAAAAAATTTATTATAAATTTATTTTACATATAAATTTTAGTATGAAATTTTAATTATTTTAATAATATTAAATTGATTTTGTAGTAATTAAAATTAAAAATTTAAGAAATTAAGATTTAGTAATATATAAATTAATAACTAATTTTGTGCCAGCAGTTGCGGTTATACAAAAATTAAATTAAATTATTTCAGTATATAATTAATAAAATAAAAATTAAAATAAATATTAAATTATTAGGTAAAATTTTAATTTAATTAAATTTTAAATTAATTTTATGATTTAATAAATTTAATAATAAACTAGGATTAGATACCCTATTATTGAAAATTTAATTTATAATACTAAAATAGTAGATAAAAAATATTGAAACTTAAATAATATGGCGGTATTTTAGTTCATTTAGAGGAATCTGTCTAATAATTGATAATCCACGAATAAATTTACTTAATTTATAATTTTATATATCGTTGTTAAAAAAATATTTTATAATAAAAATAATATTTTAAAATTTAAATAAAAAATTAATTCAGATCAAGATGTAGAGTATAATTAAGAATATGATGGATTACAATAAAATAATTTAAGATGAATAATTTAATTTTAATATAAATTTGAAGGTGGATTTAAATGTAATTTTAATTAGTTTATTAAAATGATTAAAAATTGAAATATGTACATATTGCCCGTCACTTTCATTTAAAAATTGGAATAAGTCGTAACAAAGTAGAGGTACTGGAAAGTGTTTCTAGAAAGAACAAATTGGAGCTTGTTAAAGTATTTCATTTACATTGAAAAGAAATTAAATTTTTAATTAATTTGAGGGGTAAAATTAATTAAATTAATAATAATAAAATAAATTTTAAAATTAAAAATAAATAATGGGGGTTAAAGTATTTTTAATGGAAAAAATTTTAAATTTTATAGTTAATTAAGTATTGTAGAAGAAATTTGAAATATATGAAAATAAATTGATTAGAAAGAAAATTTAATTTATTGTATCTTGTGTATCAGAGTTTATTAAATAAATTTTTTAGAAAAAAAAGTCTCGAATTTAAAAGAGCTAATTAATTAATAAAGTTAATGTAACATAATTATTTTAAATAATTAATTAGAAATGAAATGTTAATCGTTTTTAAATATATCTAGTTATTTTAGAAAAAAATTAAATTTTAAATTTAAATAATTTTAAAATTTCATAATAAAAATTTTTATAATTTAAATTTAATATATTAAGGGATAAGCTTTAAATTAAATATTTATAATAAAATTAATTTAAAATATTAAAATTTTTAAAATTTATATTGTTTAAAAATTATAATTTATTATAAAAAATTTTAATAAAAATAAAATTTAAATAAAAAATTTAAATTTATATAAAATAATAATTTTTAATTAAATAAAATTAATAATAATGATAAAATTAGTATAAAAATAAAATTAAAAAAATAAATAAAAATTTAAAATTAATAAAAAGGAATTCGGCAAAAGGAATATTCACTTGTTTATCAAAAACATGTCTTTTTGTTAATAATTTAAAGTCTAATCTGCCCACTGATAATTATTAAAGGGCTGCAGTATAATGACTGTACAAAGGTAGCATAATCAATAGTTTTTTAATTGGAAACTTGAATGAAAGATTTGATGAAATATAAACTGTCTCTTGATTATTTTTAAAAGTTTATTTTTTAGTAAAAAAGCTAAAATAATTTTAAAAGACGAGAAGACCCTATAGAGTTTTATATTTAATTTTATTTTAAGATTATATAAAAATTTATATTAAAATAAAATTAAATATTTTATTGGGGTGATAGAAAAATTAAATTAACTTTTTTTAAAAATTAAACATAAATAAATGATTAAATGATCCATAAGTAATGATTATAAGAAAAAATTACCTTAGGGATAACAGCGTAATATTTTTTTTTAGTACAAATAAAAAAAAAAGTTTGCGACCTCGATGTTGGATTAAGATAAAATTTAAATGCAAAAGTTTAAAATTTTGATCTGTTCGATCATTAAAATCTTACATGATCTGAGTTCAAACCGGTGTAAGCCAGGTTGGTTTCTATCTTTAGATAAAAATAATATTTTAGTACGAAAGGATCAAGTATTAAAAATAATTTTAATATAAAAAGAATATCAATAATTATTTATAAAATTACTATTTTGGCAGAAAAATGTAATGGTTTTAGAAGTCATAAATATATAATTTATTATATAAATAGTAAATGATATTAATAGATTTGTTAAATATAATTATTGGGGTATTGGTTTTGATTATTGGAGTATTAATTGGGGTTGCTTTTTTAGTTTTATTAGAGCGGAAAGTCTTAGGGTATATTCAAATTCGTAAAGGACCTAATAAAGTAGGATTTATAGGGCTATTACAACCTTTTTCTGATGCTATTAAATTATTTACTAAGGAACAAATTTATTTGAATTATTCAAATTATATTTTTTACTATTTTTCTCCTGTATTAAGATTTATATTATCTTTAATAATTTGAATAGTGATTCCTTATTATTTTAATTTAATTGTTTTTAATTTAGGGGTATTATTTTTTTTATGTTGTATGAGTTTAGGTGTTTATACTGTTATAATTGCTGGTTGATCTTCAAATACTAATTATTCTTTATTAGGGGGATTACGGGCAGTTGCTCAAACTATTTCTTATGAAGTTAGTTTAATTTTATTAATATTATCTAATATTATTTTAATTTTAGGGTTTAATTTAGTAAGATTTATAAATTATCAAGAATTAGTTTGATTTATTTTTATAATATTCCCTTTAAGATTATGTTTTATATCTTCATTAATAGCTGAAGTTAATCGTACACCTTTTGATTTTGCTGAGGGGGAAAGAGAGTTAGTTTCTGGGTTTAATGTTGAATACAGAAGAGGGGGATTTGCTTTAATTTTTTTAGCTGAGTATTCTAGAATTTTATTTATAAGTTTATTATTTGTTATTATGTATATAGGAGGATATAATCTTAATTTAATTTTTTATTTTAAATTAGTTATAATTTCTTTTTTATTTATTTGAGTTCGTGGGACTTTGCCTCGTTATCGATATGATAAATTAATATATTTATGTTGAAAAAGATATTTACCTATTTCTTTAAATTATTTATTATTTTTTATTGGGGTAAAAATAATAATAAATTATAAAATAAAATTAGTATAAATTAATAGAATAATATTCTTTCTTAAGTTTTCAAAACAAATGCTTTATACAAGCTCATTAATTAAAAAATTAGGAGTTAAAAATAAGGTTATCTCAAATTTTATTTAAAATTGGGTTAATAATAAAATAAGAAAAATAAAATATTGTTAATAATTGACTAGTAATTACATATAAATTTTCAACTGGACGGGCTCCAATTCATGTAAGTAAGATAATTGTTGCAATTATAAATCAAAATAAGATTTGATTTAAAGGATAAAATTGAATTCCTTGAATTTTTTTATTAAATGTGAATGGTAAAATAATAAGAATTAGGATAGATCTTACTAAAGCAATAACTCCTCCTAATTTATTAGGAATGGATCGTAAAATAGCATAAGCAAATAAAAAATATCATTCTGGTTGAATATGAATAGGGGTTACTAAAGGATTAGCAGGTAAAAAATTATCAGGGTCTCCTAATAAATAAGGATTTGTTAAAGTTAAAAAAATAAGTATTAAAACTAAAATAATAAATCCAATTAAATCTTTAAAAGTAAAAAATGGATGAAAAGGGATTTTATCTAAATTACTATTAATACCTAAGGGATTATTAGATCCTGTTTGATGTAAAAATAACAAATGAATTATAACTATTATAAGAATAATAAAAGGTAATAAAAAATGAAAGGTGTAAAATCGAGTAAGAGTAGCATTATCAATGGCAAATCCCCCTCAAATTCAGTTAACTAATAAAGTTCCTAGATATGGGATAGCTGATAATAAATTGGTAATTACTGTAGCTCCTCAAAAAGATATTTGACCTCAGGGAAGAACATATCCTATAAAAGCTGTTGCTATTAATAAAAATAAAATAATAACTCCTACTATTCAAGTATAAAAAAGGTTAAAGGATTCATAATAAATTCCTCGCCCAATATGAAAATAAATACAAATAAAAAAAAAAGAAGCTCCATTAGCATGAAGTGTTCGAATTAATCAACCATAATTTACATTTCGACAAATATAATTAACACTAAAAAATGCTATTTCAATATTAGCTGTATAATATATTGTTAAAAATAAACCTGTAATAATTTGAATTATTAGGCATAATGCTAATAAAGAACCAAAATTTCATCATCTTGAAATATTAGAGGGGGTTGGTAAATCAATTAAAGATCCATTAATAATTTTAATAATTGGATGAGTTTTTCGAATAGGTTTATATAAATTTATCATTAGTTAAAAGATCGAAGGGGCCCAAAAAAAATATTAGTAATTTTTACTACTGCAATTAAAGTAATAAATAAATAAATAATTATTATAATTATTAATAAATATGTTTGTTTATCATATAATTTATACAAGTTAATGTTATTTTCGTTATAGGGGAATAAAAATATATTAGTAAAATTATTTATATCTTCATTAAAGGAGAAATTAAGTCAATTTAAGTTATTTTTTAGTGAGAAGGCAATTAATAAAATTATAAAAGGAATTATAATAATAATTTTATTAATAAAAGAAAAATTTATAATTTCATTAGAGGCAATTCTTGAGACATAGATAAAAAGAACTAATAAACCTCCTAGGAATACTAAAAATAAAATATATGAGAATCAATATGAATTAATAAGTATTCCTAATAAAAGACAAATAAACAATGTTTGTAGGAGAATTAATAATCCTATAGAAATAGGATGATTGATAAAAAATATAAAAATAGATAAGAAAATTATTATTAAAGATAAAAATATTTTAATATCAAAGAATAGTTTAATAAAAATTATAATTTTGGAGATTATAGATAAAGAAATTCTTTTTCTTTGAAGTTTTTAAAGAAATTTCTTATTTTTGATTTACAAGACCAATATTTTAATTAAATTATAAAAACAAATGATAATATTAAATATATGAATAATAAGATTTATTATATTTTTATTTGGAAATTTAATTTTTGTGAGAAAGCATAAACATTTATTAATTGTTTTAATAAGTTTAGAGTTTATTGTTTTAAGTATTTTTTTTTCTTTAATATTATATTTAAGTTTAATTGAAAATAATATATATATATTAATAGTTTTTTTAGTTTTTTCTGTTTGTGAAGGGGCTTTAGGGCTATCTATTTTAGTTTCTATAATTCGAACTCATGGAAATGATTATTTTCAAAGATTTAATTTAATTTAATGATAAAATTTTTAATAATAATAATATTTATGAGATTTTTATGTTTAAAAAAAAATATATTTTGGATGGTACAAAATATAATAATATTATTATGTTTATTTTTTATGGTGTTATCAATTAATATTAATATTTTTTGTAATTTAAGTTATATAATAAGTTGTGATATAATTTCTTATGGTTTAATCTTATTAAGAATTTGGATTAGTTTTTTAATAATTATGGCTAGAGAAAGATTATTAAAAGGAAAATTTTATCAAAATTTTTTTTTATTTAATATTATTATATTATTAATAATATTATATTTAACTTTTAGTAGTATAAATTTATTTTTATTTTATTTATTTTTTGAGGCTAGTTTAATTCCAACTTTAATATTAATTATTGGTTGGGGGTATCAACCTGAGCGAATTCAAGCTGGTTTATACCTATTATTTTATACTTTATTTGCTTCTTTACCTTTACTATTAAGTATTTTTTATATTTTTACTGATATAAATTGTATAATAATTTATTTTTTAAAATTTTATGATTATAACTTTATTTTTTTATATATTAGATTAATTTTAGCTTTTTTAGTAAAGATGCCTATATATTTTGTTCATTTATGATTACCTAAAGCTCATGTAGAGGCTCCTATTTCTGGGTCTATAATTTTAGCTGCAATTATATTAAAATTAGGGGGGTATGGTCTTTTACGAGTTATAATTATATTACAAAAAATTGGAGTAAAGATAAATATTATTTGAATTATTATTAGATTAATTGGGGGATTTTATATTAGATTAAAGTGTTTTTGTCAAATTGATATAAAATCTTTAATTGCCTATTCTTCAGTATGTCATATAAGAATTGTAATTGGGGGAATTATAACTATAAATTATTGGGGGTTTATTGGTTCTTATGTATTAATAATTAGACATGGACTTTGTTCTTCTGGGATATTTTGTTTATCAAATATTAACTATGAACGTTTAAATAGTCGGAGTTTGATATTAAATAAGGGAATATTAAATTTTATACCTTCTTTAAGATTATGATGGTTTTTATTATTGTCTTCTAATATAGCAGCTCCTCCTTCTTTAAATTTAGTTGGAGAGATTAGATTAATTAATAGTTTAATTAGTTGATCTTGATTATCTATAATTTTATTAGCTATAATTTCATTTTTTAGTGCGGGGTATAGTTTATATTTATATTCATATACTCAACATGGTAAGTATAATATTGGGATTTATAGATTTTATGGGGGGGTATCTCGAGAATATTTAATATTAATATTACATTGATTACCTTTAAATATATTAATTTTAAAAATTGATAATAGAATACTTTGATTTTATTTAAATAATTTAATAAAAATATTGATTTGTGGAGTCAAAAATATGAGAAATCATTTTAAGTTATTAATAAATATTGTTTGTGTTTTATTAGATTTTTTTTTTTATTTTTTTTTATATTAATTAATTTTTTTGCTTCAATTTATTTTATTATAAATGAAATGGTAGTATTTTTAGAATGGGAAATTATTTCATTTAATTCAATAAATATTATTATGTCTATTTTATTGGATTCTGTATCATTAATTTTCATAATATTTGTTTCATTAATTTCATCTTCTGTTATTTTATATAGAAAAAGATATATAAGTTCTGAATTAAATTTAAATCGTTTTATTATTTTAGTTTTATTATTTGTATTTTCAATAATTTTATTGATTATTAGCCCTAATATTATTAGTATTATTTTAGGGTGAGATGGGTTAGGTTTAGTTTCTTATTGTCTAGTAATTTATTATCAAAACATTAAATCTTATAATGCAGGCATATTAACTGTTTTATCTAATCGAATTGGAGATGTAATAATTTTAATAGTAATTGCTTGAATAGTAAATTATGGAAGTTGAAATTATATTTTTTATTTAAATTTTATAAGAAATGATTATTCAATAAAATTTATTAGATTAATAATTATTTTAGCTGCAATAACTAAAAGAGCTCAAATTCCTTTTAGATCTTGATTGCCAGCTGCTATAGCAGCTCCTACCCCTGTTTCTGCTTTAGTACATTCTTCTACTTTAGTTACTGCTGGGGTATATTTATTAATTCGATTTAATAGTTTATTAATTGATACTTTATTTATTAAAGGATTTTTATTAATTTCGGGGTTAACTATATTTATAGCTGGTATTTGTGCTAATTATGAGTTTGATTTAAAAAAAATTATTGCTTTATCTACTTTAAGTCAATTAGGGTTAATAATAAGAATTTTAAGTATAGGGTATAATGAGTTAGCTTATTTTCATTTATTAACTCATGCTATATTTAAGGCTTTATTATTTATATGTGCTGGTAAAGTAATTCATTTAATAAATGATAATCAAGATATTCGAATAATAGGCGGATTAACTTTATATATTCCTTTAACTTCTTTATGTTTAAATATTTCAAATTTAGCATTATGTGGAATTCCTTTTTTAGCTGGGTTTTACTCTAAAGATTTAATTTTAGAGGTAGTTAGAATAAGAAATTTAAATTTTTTAGTTTTTTTTTTATACTATATTTCGACAGGTTTAACTATATTTTATACTATTCGTTTATTAATATATTTAATAGTAAATGATTATAATTTATTAGTAATTTATAATTTATTTGAGGAAGATTTTATTATATTAAAAAGTATATTTATTTTATTATTTATAAGTTTAGTTTCAGGAAGATTTTTAAGATGAATAATTTTTTCTTATCCTTATATAATTTATTTACCCTTTAATATAAAGATAATGGTAATTTATGTTATTTCAATTGGGGTAATAATGGGAATTTTAGTTAGAAATATAAAAATTTATTCTTTAAATAAATTTTTAATAACTTATAAATTAAGTTTTTTTTTAGCATTAATATGATTTATACCCAGATTGTCCACTTATAGTTTAAATTATTATTTTTTAAGATTTGGGCAAAAATTATTAAAAAATATTGATATAGGGTGAAGAGAGTTATATAGAGGTCAAGGAATACATAAAATTATTAAAAGTTATTCTTTAGTAAATTATATTTATCAAATAAATAATTTTAAAATTTATTTATATAGATTTATTTTATGAGTTATAATTTATATTTTTATAATTTTATTTTTTTACTTAAATAGCTTATATTAGAGTTTAATATTGAAGATATTAAGGAGATTAATAAAATCTTTAAGTATATTTATAAAAAAAAATTTTTTATTTTTACAATGAAAATGTAATGTTTTAATTAAACTATATAAATTAGAAATATTAATGATTTTAATCACTATAAATTAAGTTAGCAGCTTAATTATTTATATTTCAATTGGAATATTAAATTCAATTTTATCATTAACAGTGATATACCTCTTATTTGGTTTCAATTAATTTAAATAAGGAGTAAGTACTCTTTCTTTTAAGTCGAAATTAAATGCAATTTTGCTTCTTATTTATAAGATAAATTGATTTTCAATATCTTTTGAATGCAAATCAAATGTTTTTATAAACTATAATCCTTAAATTGTTCAATTTAATATGTTTTGATTTCATTCATGGTATAGGCCAATTAATAATATAATTATAAAAAACGATGAAATTTTTCATCAGATAATAAAATTAACTCTTTTAAAAGAAATAATTATTGGTAAAATTAATGCAATTTCGATATCAAAAATTAAGAAAATTACGGTAATTAAAAAAAAATGTAAGGAAAAAGGAATTCGTGGAAGAGTTTTAGGGTCAAATCCACATTCAAAGGGTGAACATTTTTCACGGTCTATAATTGATTTTTTTGAGATTAAAAGAGATAATATAATAAAAATAATAGAAATTATAAAGATAATTAATGAGAGTATTAATAAAGTAAAAATTATTTATATTAATAGAGAATTAAACTTTTTGATTGGAAGTCAAATATACTAAATATATTATATAAATAGTTAATTTCCTCATCAATAAATTGAAATATAAAGAAAAAGTCATACTACATCTACAAAATGTCAATATCAAGCTGCTGCTTCAAATCCAAAATGATGATTATTAGAAAAATGATTATTTAAATGACGAATAAAACATGTTAATAAAAATAAGGTTCCAATAATTACGTGAAGTCCGTGGAATCCTGTGGCTACAAAAAAAGTAGACCCATAAATTCTATCTGCAATAGTAAATGGAGCTTCATAATATTCATAAGCTTGTAAAATAGTAAAATAAATTCCTAAAATTACAGTAAAAAGTAATCCTTGTATAGTTTGAGAAAAATTGTTTTCTATAAGGCTATGATGAGCTCATGTTACAGTAATTCCTGATCTAATAAGAATAATTGTGTTTAATAAAGGAATTTGGAAGGGGTTAAAGGGGATAATACTTGTAGGAGGTCATATAGCTCCAATTTCAATATTAGGGGATAAACTACTATGAAAAAAAGCCCAAAAAAAAGAAATAAAAAAAAAAAATTCTGAAACAATAAATAAAATTATTCCTCAACGAAGACCATTTGATACTAATAATGTATGTTTACCTTGGAATGTTCCTTCTCGGCAAATATCTCGTCATCATTGGTATATAGTTAAAAGTACAATTAAATAACCTAAAATTAAAAGATTTATATTAAAATTATGGAATCATTTTACTAATCCTGTAACAAGAGTTATAACTCCAATTGCTCCTGTAAGAGGTCAGGGGCTAAAATCTACTAAATGATATGGATGATTATGAGTTAATTTCATTAGTTAACTTCTCTAGAATAAAGAGTACTTAAAATAGTAATTACATAAGATTGAATAATAGCAACAGCAAATTCTAAGATTAATAATAAAATTTGTGAAAAAATTAGAATAATCAATAAATAATTAGGTATATTTATTCCAGAATTTCCTAATAAGGTTAAAAGTAAATGTCCAGCAATTATATTAGCTGTTAAACGAACAGCTAAAGTACCTGGGCGAATAATATTACTAATTGTTTCAATTAGTACCATGAAAGGTATAAGAATTGTTGGAGTTCCTTGGGGGATTATGTGAATAAATATATGTTGTGTATTATTAATTCATCCATAAATTATAAAACTTAATCATAAAGTTAAAGATAAAGTTAATGATAGATTTAAATGACTTGTTCTTGTAAAAATATAAGGGAATAATCCAAGAAGATTGTTAAAAAGAACAAAAAAAAAGAGGGAAATAAAAATAAATGTTGATCCTTTAAATCTATTAATTCCTATTAAAGTTTTGAATTCATTATGAAGTTTAAGTGAGATGGAATTTCATAATAAGAAATAACGATTAGGTATAAATCAAAAAGAATAAGGAATAAATATTAATCCAATAAAAGTTCTAATTCAATTAATAGATAAATTGAAAATATTAGTAGAGGGGTCAAAAATTGAAAATAAGTTATTTATCATTTTCAAAAAAAATTATTCTTTAAAGATAAAGGTTTGAGAATATTTTTAGATTTATAATTGTAATTTAAAATATAATAATTAATAATATTAAATAAAATAAAAATTAAAATAAATAGTAATAAAGAAAATAGTCAATTGATAGGTATTATTTGTGGGATAAAAGAATATTACTAAAGTAATAATTTAAATTTGACATATTTATGTTATAGATTAACTAATTCTTTATCATTAGAAGTAATTGCTAAATTACTATAAAATGGTTTAAGAGACCAGTACTTGCTTTCAGTCATCTAATGATGAATAATTATTAATTCAATTAATAAAATTTTTGATTGGGACACTTTCAATTATAATAGGTATAAAACTATGATTAGCTCCACAAATTTCAGAGCATTGACCAAAAAAAATACCTGGTCGATTAATAAAAAAGCTTGTTTGATTTAAACGACCAGGATTAGCATCAACTTTTACTCCTAATGATGGAATTGTTCAAGAGTGAATTACATCTGTTGCTGTAATTAAAATTCGAATTTGGTTATTTATAGGTAAAACAATTCGATTATCTACATCTAATAGACGAAAATTATTATTAGATCTAGGTTGAATTATATATGAGTCAAATTCTACATTATTAAAATCTGAATATTCATAACTTCAGTATCATTGATGGCCAATAGATTTTAATGTAATTAGGGGATTATTAAGTTCATCTAAAAGATAGAGTAATCGTAAAGAAGGTAAGGCAATAAAAATTAGAGTAATTGCTGGGAGAATAGTTCAAATTAATTCAATTATTTGTCTTTCTAATAAAAATCGATTAATATATTTATTAAAAAATAAACTTAATATTAAATAAGAGACTAAGACAGTAATAATAATTAAAATAATCAAAGTATGATCATGGAAAAAAATAATTTGTTCTATAAGGGGGGAAGCTCTATTTTGAAAATTAAAATTAGATCATGTTGCCATTTCTAAAAAAAGGATAATCCTTTATAAATGGGGTTTAAATCCATTACATATAATCTGCCATATTAGAAATTACTTAAAATAGGGAGTTCATTATATGAATGTTCAGCTGGAGGTAAATTTTGGTATCATTCGATTGAAGAAGGTATATTTAATGAGAATAAAATAATACGTTGATAAATTATTGATTCTCAAATAATAATAATAATTATTATTATAGAAAATAAAGAAATATAGGATCCTAAAGATGAAATGATATTTCAAGATAAAAATCTATCTGGGTAATCAGAATATCGACGAGGTATCCCAGCTAAGCCTAAAAAATGTTGAGGGAAAAAAGTTAAATTAACTCCAATAAATATAGAAATAAATTGAATTTTTAATAAATAGGGATTTAATACTAATCCTGTAAATAATGGGTATCAATGAACAAATCCTCCAAAAATTGCAAATACAGCTCCTATAGATAGTACATAATGAAAATGAGCTACAACATAATATGTATCATGTAAAGCAATATCAATAGAAGAATTAGCTAAAATTACTCCAGTTAATCCTCCTACTGTAAATAAAAAAATAAATCCTAAACTTCAAAGTATAGAAGGGCTATAATTAATTTGTGTTCCATGAAGAGTTGCTAGTCATCTGAAAATTTTAATACCTGTTGGTACGGCAATAATTATTGTAGCTGAGGTAAAATAAGCTCGAGTATCAATGTCTATTCCTACTGTAAATATATGATGGGCTCAAACAATAAATCCTAACAATCCAATTGCTAATATAGCATAAATTATACCTAAACATCCAAAAGTTTCTTTTTTACCACTTTCTTGAGAAATAATATGTGAAATTATACCAAATCCTGGTAAAATTAAAATATAAACTTCTGGATGCCCAAAAAATCAAAATAAATGTTGATATAAAATAGGATCTCCTCCTCCTGCGGGGTCAAAAAATGAAGTATTTAAATTTCGATCAGTAAGAAGTATTGTAATAGCTCCAGCTAATACAGGAAGAGAAAGTAATAATAATAGAGCTGTAATTCCTACAGCTCAAACAAATAAAGGTATTTGATCGTAAGTTATACTATTAATTCGTATATTAATAATTGTTGTAATAAAATTAATAGCTCCTAAAATAGATGAAATTCCAGCTAAATGAAGAGAAAAAATTGCTAAATCTACAGATGATCCTCTATGGGCAATATTAGATGAAAGAGGTGGGTAAACTGTTCATCCTGTTCCTGCTCCATTTTCAACGATACTACTTGAAATTAATAAAATTAAAGAAGGAGGTAAAAGTCAAAATCTTATATTATTTATTCGGGGGAAAGCTATATCAGGAGCTCCTAATATAAGAGGAACAAGTCAATTTCCAAATCCTCCAATTATAATAGGTATAACTATAAAAAAAATTATAATAAAAGCATGAGCTGTAACAATAGTATTATAAATTTGATCATTTCCGATTAAAAATCCTGGATTACCTAATTCTGTTCGAATAATAAGACTAAGGGAAGTACCAATTATTCCTGCTCAAATTCCAAAAATAAAATATAAAGTTCCAATATCTTTATGATTTGTAGAAAAAAGTCATTTTCGCTAATAGTAAAATGGCTGAGGTTATAAGCGATAAATTGTAAATTTATTAACGAGAAATTTTCTTTTACTAGGCCTTATAGTCATATTTTGATATAAAATTGCAAATTTTATGGGGTATATTAATACTAAGGCTTAAAGAAATTTCTTTATAAATAATTTTGAAGACTATTAGTTTATCTTAACTTAAAACCTTAAAGAAAAAATAAAGTTCTAAAGATTATTCCTAATAATGAAATGAAACTAAAAAAATTAATTAAAATTAAAAAATAATTTTTAATAAAAATTTTAAATCATTTAAATTTAAAAGAAAAAAATATAAATGAAGAATAAATAATACGAATATAAAAAATTAATATAATTAAACTTATTATAATAAAAAAAAAAGAAATAATATATAATTTATTTAAAATTAAATAATTAATAATTAATCATTTAGGGAAAAATCCTAAAAAGGGGGGCAATCCTCCTAGGGATAGCAAATTAATTATAATTGAAATTTTAATTGAAAAATTAATATTAAAATTAAATATTTGATTAATAAAAAAAATATTTAATATATAAAATAAAAAGCAAATAATACTAACTAAAAATGAATAAAGAAAAAAATAAATTATTCATAAATTTTCTCTAATAAGAAGTGCTGATATTATTCAGCCTAAGTTATTAATTGAGGAAAATGCTATTAATTTACGTAAAGAGGTTTGGTTAAATCCTCCAATAGCTCCTACTAAAACATTTAAAATTATAATAAATATTAAAAAATTTATATTAAAATAATATGACAATAAAATTATGGGGGTAATTTTTTGTCAAGTCATTAAAATAAAACAATTTAATCAAGATAGGCCTTCTATAATATTAGGGAATCAAAAATGGAATGGGGTAGATCCTATTTTTATTAATAGGGAAGAATTAATTAAAATAGAAGTAAAATTATTTGTAAAAAAATTTTTTATTAAGAATAAATTTAAAATGATTGCAAATAAAAAGTTAATTGACGCAATAGATTGTGTTAAAAAATATTTTAAAGAAGCTTCTGAATTTAGTAAGTTATTAGAATTTGAAATTAGGGGGATAAAACTTAATAAATTAATTTCTAATCCAATTCAGCAACCTAATCATGAATTTGATGAAATAGAAATTAAAGTTCTAAAAAATAATGTAAATAAAAAAAATATTTTATTAGAATTAAATAAAAATAAAATTAAAAATAAGAAGTTATTCTTAAGATGATATTAATATCATTTTTCTTGAAAAATATATTTTAGTGTAAGATGCACAATAATTTTTGAAATTATTAGGTATAGTTTAATTCTATAAAATATAATAAAGGTAAAAAATTACATTATTTATCCTATCAGAATAATCCTTTAATCAGGCACTTTATTTTTAAAAAAAAGGGATTTCCTTTATATTTGAGGTATGAGCCCAAAAGCTTTTGTTTAGCTTATTTTTAA